TACTAATTCCCCTGCCATTACTTCATCAAGACCATGAATACGAGCAATGCCATCGCCTACTTGAAGTACGGTGCCGGTATTCACAATCGTGACTTCTCGATTATATTGTTCAATACGTTCACGGATAATATTACTAATTTCGTCGGCTCGAATGGTTACCATTAGTGTCTCTTAATTCTTTTTCGGAAACAAAGGGAGAAAAAAAAAAAAAAAAAAAAATAATGCCTACAGTAAAAGGGCTAATCAGTTATTTCTTTCATGGCCCCGAGCATGCCAATATTAGCACTGATGGTGCGTAAATGTAACTCGCTGTTCGAACAACTATTCAGAGTTCCTAGAGCTCCTTGTAAGGCTTGTTGGAAAACTCGCTGTCGGACCTGATTAATTGCTCTTTGTTGTTCAAAATGAATGGTTTCATTTTTGTAATTTTCTAATCGTTCCAAATTCTCATAAGTGGCATTAATCAAATTCTGTTTTTCTCGTTCTATCTCAGAGTATCCATTCACTCGAAACTCATCTGCTTCCATTTCCACTTTCCGTAAGCGAGCCCGGGCTTTTTCGAGCTGCTCAATAGCTCCTCCGCGTAGTTCTTCTGAATTTCGAATAGTACTCAGAATCCTCTGTTTTCGATTATCTAATAAATCACTTAATGAAAGTAGATTATTTTCCCATTCATTTCACAACTTCACTTCCATGATCTCTTCCCGAACCAAACATGAATCTTTCGATTCATTTGGCTCTCACGCTCAGTTACTTATGTTATGAGCATTCCCATATCTTTTAATGTAATGAGCCTACCCTCTCTTCTCTGTTCGTATTCCAAGATATGGAAACTGATACAAGACCAGAATATTCAGAGGACTCTTCCGACCAGACAAAAAAAATCTGTAATTGTCAGCAAAGTTGTTTTTTTTTTCTTCAAATCCAAAAAATTCTTCTTATTTTATACATAGGTCGTCGATTCAGCATTGGATAAAAAAAGGGCGAGACACCCATTTTTCCAGTAAATGGTTCAAATCATTTTATCGATATGAGTGTTCTATATCGGATAAATTGCCAACTATTCATTTTGAAACCATCTCCGTACTAACGTAGTGGTAGAAAGAGTACCATGTTGTGCCTGGACTTCAGGCGGTTTAGCTTTAACCATGTTAATGGTCCCACATTATTGGTTGATAGAGAATCAAAGTTGATTTACCAATGAGTCACGAAATGCTATGGTTCTTACATATGATTTCTTAATTTATTCAGAAGTAATTCGTCGAGATCGTGCACCTTTCTTCCCTATTTATAAATAAAAAAAAAAAAAAAGAAAATGCAGCCGGTTGGATCCAGCCTATTCTTGAAATACACAACTCGCACACACTCCCTTTCCAAAAAAGATCAATACACCAAGCACTACACTTAGATTTATTAGATTTGTTGCTAAAATATCGGTATTCAACCCGAAACTCCCGGCGGATGGCCAGTAACCCAAGGAAACGAAAGAATCGGTTACATTTTTCATATGCTCTCCTCTTATAGATAGGACTAACAAAATCGAACAGAGTTCTTTTTGTATTACTTCGTCCTGTTTTTTTATTATTGATTTCTTTTTTTTTATTAATTGACTTATTTTAAATATGAATATATTCATTTCATTTTCAAATTTCAAAAATGGATTCTTTAGTATTATTTTATTTCAATTGAAGTTCCCAATAAGATACTTATTAGGTCCCCGGTTTCATGTCAATTGCGAAATACCTGCAACGCTTCCTAAAAGTCAAAAGGGGTTTCCATTAAATTAAGGACGGGAAGTGAGAAAGCGAGTGGATCTACTAATTCCTCATCCTCAAATCAGACCTTCCCCGGAGTATTGTCTCAACGAAGAAGTGGAGTGAAGTTTTGATATAATTCGAAGAAGCAAGCGGTAAGTCGACGGCAATAAAATAAGAAAAGAAGTACGTATTTTCACGTTTATAGAATAGGATTAAACAAAAGGATTCGCAAATAAAAGCGCTAATGCCACGACCAGTCCGTAAATTGTTAAAGCTTCCATAAAAGCCAGACTAAGCAATAAAGTACCTCGTATTTTACCCTCTGCTTCTGGTTGTCTCGCGATACCTTCTACGGCTTGGCCCGCAGCAGTACCTTGACCAACTCCAGGTCCAATAGAAGCAAGCCCTACGGCCAATCCAGCAGCAATAACGGAAGCGGCAGAAATCAGTGGATTCATGGTAAGTTCCTCGCACCAAAATAAAGAAATGGTTAATGATACAATCAACCAATGAATTATTACTTATTATTCCATCACTAAGATCCACCCGGTCAAAGTAACTAAGAACTCCGAATTGAAGTGATGATATACTGAATCATCAGAACTACTTCGATATCTCGTTTTTAGTTCCTATCCATGGAGTCTTTGGAAATCCATACGGTTCTAGTTCTTCCATTTCTTTGTTCCGAACCATTCTTTCAATTCTTCGCTCTTTCTCTTCTATATGCTTGACTTCATCTGTTT